TTAAAAATAAGCTAAATAAAGCTTTTAGGTTCATACCCTAAATATAAAGAATTAAATCTTTTTTTTAAAAATAAAGTGCCTGAATAAAGGATTATTCTGATAGAATAAAATATGTAATTAAAATTACCTTTATTATATTTTATAGAATTAAACTATACCTTTTAATATCAAAAATTAATGTGCTTTTTACACTAAAATATAATTTATATAAAGAATTTATAATTTCTTAATTATTAATTAATATTAATTATTTTTAATAAATTCAAATAAAATATTTTTCATTTTTATTTTATTTTTCAGTACAATAATTTCAATTTCATCAAATTCATGATTTGGTTGTTGAATTGGATTAGAAATTAATTTAATAAGATTTATCCCATTAATTTCTAAATCTAATAATTTATTATCTACTGAAGCTTCATTAAAATATTTTTTAACACAATCTCTTGCATCAATTAATTTTTTATTTTATATTATTATAAAAATAATTTTATTTAAAAATTTTGAAATTAATAATTTTATCTTAATAATAATTAATTCATCAATATTAATAAAAATAGGAGCTGCCCCATTCCATTTTTGATTCCCTAATATTGTTGAAGGTTTATCTTGAATTAATAATTTTATTTTAATAACATGACAAAAAATTACCCCTATAATTTTATTATCATATTATTTTAATAAAAATTTATTAATTTTTAGAATTTTATTAAATATTATTATTGGTGCTATCAGAGGTTTAAATCAAACTTCTTTACGAAAAATAATAGCATTTTCTTCAATTAATAATTTAGGTTGATTAATTTCTTCAATTATAATTAGAGAAAATTTATGAATATTTTATATATTAATATATTCATTTTTAATTATAATTTTATGTTTATTTTTTTATATAATAAATTTATTTTTTATTAATCAATTATTTATTTTACATATAAAACCATTAATTAAAATCAATTTATTATTTAATTTTTTATCTTTAGGAGGATTACCTCCTTTTATTGGATTTTTCCCTAAATGAATTATTATTAATTTTTTAATAATAAATAATTATTATTTTATTACATTTGTATTTATTATAATAAGATTAATTATATTATTTTTTTATATTCGAATTATTTATTCAAGATTTATAATAAATTATTTTAAAATAAAATGATTTAAAAATAATTTTAAAAATAAATTATTTTCAATCATAAATTTTTTTTCAATTATTTCATTAATAGGAATTATTCTTAGAACTATTTTTTTTCTTTAAGGTTTTAAGTTAAATTAAACTAATAATCTTCAAAATTATTTATAAAGAAATATTATCTTTAAGCCTTAATAATTTTATTATAACTTAAAATTTGCAATTTTATATCATTTTTTGAATATAAAGCTTAAATTAATAAAAGAGAATAATTCTCGTAAATAAATTTACAATTTATCGCTTATAAACTCAGCCATTTTATTTTGCGAAAATGACTTTACTCAACAAATCATAAAGATATTGGAACATTATATTTTATTTTTGGAATTTGAGCTAGAATAGTAGGAACTTCTTTAAGATTATTAATTCGAGCTGAATTAGGTAATCCTGGATCATTAATTGGAAATGATCAAATTTATAATACTATTGTAACTGCTCATGCTTTTATTATAATTTTTTTTATAGTTATACCTATTATAATTGGAGGATTCGGAAATTGATTAGTACCTTTAATGTTAGGAGCTCCTGATATAGCTTTCCCCCGAATAAATAATATAAGATTTTGATTATTACCTCCTTCTCTTATTTTATTAATTTCAAGAAGTATTGTAGAAAACGGAGCAGGAACTGGATGAACAGTATACCCACCTTTATCTTCTAATATTGCTCATAGAGGATCATCTGTTGATTTAGCTATTTTTTCTTTACATCTTGCTGGTATTTCATCTATTTTAGGAGCAATTAATTTTATTACAACAATTATTAATATACGATTAAATAATTTATCTTTTGATCAAATACCATTATTTGTATGAGCAGTTGGAATTACAGCATTTTTATTATTATTATCTTTACCTGTTTTAGCTGGAGCTATTACTATATTATTAACTGATCGAAATTTAAATACATCATTTTTTGATCCTGCTGGAGGAGGTGATCCAATTTTATACCAACATTTATTTTGATTTTTTGGACACCCTGAAGTATATATTTTAATTTTACCAGGATTTGGAATAATTTCTCATATCATTTCTCAAGAAAGAGGAAAAAAAGAAACTTTTGGTTGTTTAGGTATAATTTATGCAATAATAGCAATTGGAATTTTAGGATTTATTGTATGAGCTCATCATATATTTACAGTAGGAATAGATATTGATACTCGAGCATATTTTACTTCAGCTACTATAATTATTGCTGTACCTACAGGAATTAAAATTTTTAGATGATTAGCAACTCTTCATGGAACTCAAATTAATTATAGACCATCTATATTATGAAGTTTAGGATTTGTATTTTTATTTACTGTTGGAGGATTAACTGGAGTAATTTTAGCTAATTCATCTATTGATGTTACTTTACATGATACTTATTATGTAGTAGCTCATTTTCATTATGTTTTATCAATAGGAGCAGTTTTTGCAATTTTAGGAGGATTTGTTCATTGATATCCATTATTAACAGGACTTTCAATAAAACCTTTTATATTAAAAATTCAATTTTTAATTATATTTATTGGTGTTAATTTAACATTTTTTCCTCAACATTTTTTAGGATTAGCAGGAATACCTCGACGATATTCTGATTACCCAGATTCATATATTTCATGAAATATAATTTCATCTTTAGGTTCATATATTTCATTATTATCAGTTATAATAATCTTAATTATTATATGAGAATCTATAATTAATCAACGATTAGTTTTATTTACTTTAAATATATCATCTAATATTGAGTGATTACAAAATTTACCTCCATCAGAACATTCATATAATGAATTACCAATCTTAAGAAATTTCTAATATGGCAGATATATGTAATGGATTTAAACCCCATTTATAAAGGAATATCCTTTTTTTAGAAATGGCAACATGATCTAATTTAAATCTTCAAAACAGAGCATCACCTTTAATAGAACAAATTATTTTTTTTCATGATCATACTTTAATTATTTTAATTATAATTACTATTTTAGTTACTTATTTAATAATTAATTTATTTTTTAATAAATATATTAATCGATTTTTATTAGAAAATCAAATAATTGAATTAATTTGAACTATTTTACCAGCAATTACTTTAATTTTTATTGCTTTACCATCTTTACGATTATTATATTTATTAGATGAATTAAATAACCCATTAATTACATTAAAATCAATTGGACATCAATGATATTGAAGTTATGAATACTCAGATTTTAATAATATTGAATTCGATTCTTATATAATTTCATCAATTGATATATCTCCTAATAATTTTCGTTTATTAGATGTTGATAATCGAATTATTTTACCTATAAATAACCAAATTCGAATTATAGTTACAACAACTGATGTAATTCATTCATGAACTATTCCTTCTTTAGGAGTAAAAATTGATGCTAATCCTGGACGATTAAATCAAACTAATTTTTTTATTAATCGACCTGGTATTTATTTTGGTCAATGCTCAGAAATTTGTGGAGCTAATCATAGTTTTATACCTATTGTAATTGAAAGAATTTCAATTAAGAATTTTATTAATTGAATTAATAATTATTCATCATTAGATGACTGAAAGTAAGTACTGGTCTCTTAAACCATTTTATAGTAATTTAACATTTACTTCTAATGAACTTATTTACTTAAAAGAATTAGTTAATTCATAACATAAATATGTCAAATTTAAATTATTATATATATATAATATTCTTTTATTCCACAAATAATACCTATTAACTGAATAATTTTATTTTTATTATTTATTTTAATTTTTCTAATTTTTAATATTATAAATTATTTTATTATAAATATTAAATTAACTAAAAACAATAATTTAAATAAAAAATTAAAAATAAATAATTTTAATTGAAAATGATAACTAATTTATTTTCAATTTTTGACCCATCAACTAATTTATTAAATTTACCTATTAATTGAATAAGAACAATGTTAGGGTTAGTTTTTTTACCTTATAGATTTTGATTAATTCCTAATCGTCATTATTATTTTTGAAATATTATCATTATAAAACTTCATAATGAATTTAAAACTTTATTAAAAAATAACTATTTTAAAGGATCAACATTCATTTTTATTTCATTATTTTCATTTGTATTATTTAATAACTTTTTAGGATTATTTCCTTATATTTTTACTAGAACTAGTCATTTATCTTTATCTTTATCTATTTCTCTTCCTTTATGATTAAGATTTATATTATTTGGATGAATTAATAATTATCAACATATATTTTCTCATATAATTCCTCAAGGTACTCCTCCTATTTTAATACCTTTTATAGTTTTAATTGAAACTATTAGAAATATTATTCGACCAATAACACTCGCCGTTCGATTAACAGCTAATATAATTGCTGGTCATTTATTAATAACTTTATTAAGAAGAACTAGTTCTAATATATCATTTTATATAATTATTTTATTAATTATAATTCAAATCTTACTATTAATTTTAGAATCAGCAGTTGCAATAATTCAATCTTATGTTATTACTATCTTAAGAACTCTCTACTCAAGTGAAGTTAATTAAATTAATAATTTAATTTACAAATGAAAAATAATTTTAATCACCCTTATCATTTAGTTAATTATAGACCTTGACCTTTAACTGGAGCTATTGGAACAATAACATTAGTTACAGGAATTATAAAATGATTTCACAATTTTAACATAAACTTATTAATTATTGGATATATAATTATTATTTTAACTATATATCAATGATGACGAGACATTTGCCGAGAAGGAACTTTTCAAGGTATACATACTATTATAGTGACAAAAGGACTTCGATGAGGAATAATTTTATTTATTATTTCTGAAATTTTTTTTTTTTTATCATTTTTTTGAGCATTTTTTCATAGTAGTTTATCCCCTAATATTGAAATTGGATCAATTTGACCTCCAATTGGTATTATTACATTTAATCCCTTTCAAATTCCATTATTAAATACAATTATTTTAATTAGATCAGGAATTACAGTAACTTGAGCTCATCATGCATTAATACAAAACAATTACTCACAATGTTTTAAAAGATTATTATTAACAATTATTTTAGGAATTTATTTTACTATTTTACAAGCTTATGAATATTTTGAAGCTCCTTTTACTATTGCCGATAGAATTTACGGATCAACATTTTTTATAGCAACAGGATTTCATGGTTTACATGTAATAATTGGTACAATATTTTTAATTATTTGTTTATTACGACATTTAAATAATCATTTTTCAATAAATCATCATTTTGGATTTGAAGCTGCAGCATGATATTGACATTTTGTTGATGTAGTTTGATTATTTTTATATATTTCAATTTACTGATGAGGTAATTAATTAATTATTTATATAATATAAAAAGTATATTTGACTTCCAATCAAAAAGTTTAAAATTATTTAATATAAATAATTATTTTAATAATAATAATTTTAATTTTAATTTTAATAATTTCAAATATTTTAATAATAATAACCATTTTTTTATCAAAAAAATCATTTATAGACCGAGAAAAATGTTCACCATTTGAATGTGGATTTGATCCTAAATCTTTAGCTCGAATTCCTTTTTCATTACATTTTTTTTTAATCACAATAATTTTTTTAATTTTTGACGTAGAAATTGCATTAATTTTTCCAATTATTAAATTATTTAAAATAGTAAATTTTACTATTTTAATAAAAATTAGATTTTTATTTATTATTATTTTATTAATTGGTTTATATCATGAATGAAATCAAAATATATTAAATTGAACAAATTAATAGGATTATAGTTTAAATTAAAAACATTTGATTTGCAATCAAAAAATATTGTATCAATTTATCTTAATAAATTTATAATAAGAAGCAATAATTGCATTTAATTTCGACTTAAAAGAAAGAGTAAAATACTCCTTATTAATTTAATTAATTGAAACCAAAATAGAGGTATATCACTGTTAATGATAAAATTGAATAAAATTCCAATTAAAGAAATATAAAGATTAAAATTAAGCTTCTAACTTTATTTTTAGTGGTTAAATTCCATTAATATTTCTATAATTTAAAGTTTATATAGTTTATAAAACATTACATTTTCACTGTAAAAAAAAAAATTAAGTTTTTTTATAAATTATATATTTAAAGATAAATTATCTCCTTAATATCTTCAATATTATACTCTTATATATAAGCTATTTAAATAAATTATTAATATAAATAAAAAAATTACAATTCATAATATAAATCTAAATAAATAAATTTTAAAATTATTCATTTGATAAATTATATAAAAAATAGAATAATTTTTTATCACATTAAAAATACCTCAACCTCTATATAATTCTCTTCAACCAAAATCAATATTTTTATTTAATTTTTGACTATAATTTAATACATAATAATTTAAACTATAAGTTCTTAAATTAGGTATAAATCATATTAAACATAAAAATGTTCTTAAATTATATGTTATTAAATATTTATTAAAAGAATAAATTTTTATATTTCTAATAAAATAACCTATAATTAAACCAATTAAACTTAAATAAATAACTATTATTTTCATGTTAAATGGTAAATAAATTATAAAAGGATAATAAAAAATTATTCATATTAATATTCTCCCACTAATTACTCTTATAAATAATAAAATTAATATACTTTTAATTATACAATAATTTTCATCATATAAATTATAAATACTTAATAAATTATAATCATTAATTATTAAATATATTATTAATCGAATTCTATAAAATACTGTTAAACCAGTTGAAATATAATAAAAAAAAAAAATTAAAAAATTAAAATTTCTAAAACTTACCATTTCTAAAATTAAATCTTTAGAATAAAACCCAGCTAAAAAAGGAATTCCACATAAAGCTATATTAGAAATATTTATACATAAACAAGTAATAGGAATGTAAAATCTAATACCACCTATAAAACGAATATCTTGAAAATTATTTATTAAATGAATAATAACTCCAGCACATAAAAATAATAAAGCTTTAAATATTGCATGAGTTAATAAATGAAAAAATGCTAATAAAGGTATACCTATTCTTAAAATTCTTATTATTAAACCTAATTGTCTTAAAGTTGATAAAGCAATAATTTTTTTTAAATCAAATTCATAATTAGCTGCAATTCCTGCTATAAATATAGTTAATCTAGAAAATAATAAAAAAAATTTAATAAATACAGTATCAACTAATAATATATTAAATCGAATTAATAAATAAACCCCAGCTGTAACTAAAGTAGATGAATGAACTAAAGCTGATACTGGTGTAGGAGCTGATATAGCTGCTGGTAATCAAGATCTGAATGGAATTTGAGCTCTTTTAGTTATAGCAGCTATAATAACTATAATTCTAATATAAATCATACAATAATCATTTTTTATAAATTCTATATAAAAAATAAAATTTCACCTACCAAAATTTATTATTCATGAAATAATCATTAAAATTATAACATCACCAATACGATTTGATAAAGCAGTTAATATTCCAGCATTATAAGATTTTAAATTTTGATAATAAATTACTAAACAATAAGAAACTAATCCTAAACCATCTCAACCTAATAAAATTCTAATAATATTAGGACTAATAATTAATAAAACTATTGAAAAAACAAATAATAAAACTAAAATAATAAAACGTATTAAATTCATTTCAGAAATTATATATCTTTTTCTATAGTAAATAACAACAGAAGAAATTAAAAAAACAAATATTATAAATAATATAGATATTCAATCAATTAAAATAGATATAACAATTCTTACAGAATTAAATGATATAATTTCCCACTCTAATAATAAAATTATATTATTTATTAATATATATATATATATATATATAAATACAAATATAAAAATAAATAATATAAAAAATGAAATAAAACAAATTGAAAAATAATTTTTATTAATAATTTAAAATGAATATATCATATTTTTGATCCCACAAATCAATATTTTTATTAAATTATTTAAATATAATCAAATTACCATATAATTAACTTTTAAAATTAAAATATTTAAAGGAAATCAATGTAATATTAATAATAAATACTCACGAGATAAACCTATATAAAATCTATATATACCATAATAATACTTTCCATGTTGAGTAAAAGAATATAAATATAATCTATACCCAGCTCTAAAAAATGAAATTATTATTAATATTAATATAGATAAAGAACATCAACTAATTAATCTATTAATTAATATAATTTCTCCTAATAAATTTAATGAAGGTGGTGATGATATATTAGAAGATAATAATAAGAATCATCATAATCTCATTGAAGGTATAAAACTAATTATACCTTTATTAATTAATAATCTTCGTCTATTAATACGTTCATAATTAATATTTGCTAAACAAAATATACCAGATGAACATAATCCATGACCAATCATTAACACATATGAACCTAAAAATCCTCAATAATTTATAGTTATAATACCACAAATAACAATTCTTATATGAGCTACAGAAGAATATGCAATTAATGACTTAATATCAACTTGACAAAAACATTTTAATCTAATATAAAATCCACCTAATAATCTAATAATAATTCAAATATAATTTAATTTTATATTAATTTCTTGTATAAAAATTATAACACGTAATAATCCATATCCACCTAATTTTAATATAATACCCGCTAAAATTATTGATCCAGATACTGAAGCTTCAACATGAGCTTTTGGTAATCATAAATGAGTAATATATATAGGTATTTTAACTAAAAAAGCTATAATTATTCTAATATATAAAAAATAAAAATTTATATTATAAAATTTTAAATAATAAATTATAATACAATTTAATTCTTTATATAAATATATAATACCTATTAATAATGGTAAAGAAACAAATAAAGTATAAAATAATAAATATATACCAGCTTGAATACGTTCAGGTTGATATCCTCAACCAATAATTAATATTAATGTAGGAATTAATCTACCTTCAAAAAATAAATAAAATAAAAATAAATTTATTACTCTAAATGTTAAATATAATATAATTAATAAAATAATAATATTAAATAAAAAAAAATTAACATAAAAATTCATTTTAAATAAATTTTCTCTAGCTATAATTATTAAAATACAAATTCAAATTCTTAATATAATTAAACCAAAAGATAAAATATCATAAGAAAATATATAAGTTAAATTTAAATATATATCTATTCTTAAACTTAAATTTAAAAAAAAAAATATTATAATTAATAATATTATTTGAACCATTCAATATATATTTTTTATAAAACATAAAGGAATCATAAAAATTATTATAATTAAAAATTTTATCATTATAATAAATTAAATCTTTTAAAATAATCATTTCCATGAGTACGAATTAAAGAAACTAAAATAGAAAGACCTAAAGCACCTTCACACACAGAAAATACTAAAAAAACTATTAATATATAAATTTCATAATTTAATATTATCAAATAAATTAAAAAAAAAAAATAAACTATTAAAACTATAAATTCTAACCTTAATAAAACAACTAATAAATGTTTATACTTAGAAACAAAAATTAAATTACCAATAATAAATATAACAATAATAATAATATATATATATTTAACTATCATTAGTTTTTATAGTTTAAATTAAAACATTGGTCTTGTAAATCAAAATTAAGAATTTTCTTTATAAACTTCAAAGAAAAAGAATATTCTTTATCTATAATCTCCAAAATTATAATTTTATTAAACTATTCTTTGATATAAAAATTTTTTTATCAATAATAATAATTTTAATTTCTATTATCATAATTTTTATAAATCATCCTTTATCTATTGGATTAATAATTTTATTACAAACTATATTAATATGTATATTATCTGGAATAATAATTAAAACATATTGATTTTCTTATATTTTATTTATCACATTTTTAGGAGGATTATTAGTAATATTTATTTATGTTTCTAGAGTTGCTTCTAATGAACTTTATAATACATCATTAAACATAAAATTAATTATTATATTTATTATTTTAATAATTATAATTAATCAAATTTATTTATATTTAAATGAAAATTTAAATTGAATAAATTTTAATAATAATATAATAGATAATGATAATTTTAATAAAATATTCTTTTTTAATAATGAAAATAAAATTAATTTAAATAAACTTTATAATAATCATACATTTATATTAATAATAATATTAATAATTTATTTATTTATTACATTAGTATCAATTGTAAAAATCACCAATATTTTTTATGGTCCATTACGATCCTATTAATTTAATTATATATATATATATATATATATACTAATGTCAAATAATTTTTTAAATTTTCGTAAAAATAATCAATTAATTAAAATTATCAATAACTCATTAATTGATTTACCTTCTCCTTCAAATATTTCATCATGATGAAATTATGGATCTTTATTAAGATTATGTTTAATTATTCAAATTATAACTGGATTATTATTAACCATATATTATACAGCTAATATTGAAATAGCATTTTACAGAGTAAATTATATTTGTCGAAATGTAAATTATGGTTGATTAATTCGATCTTTACATGCTAATGGAGCATCTTTTTTTTTTATCTGTATTTATTTACATATAGGACGAGGAATTTATTATGAATCATTTAATTTATTAAATACTTGAATAGTAGGAATAATCATTTTATTTTTATTAATAGCAACTGCATTTATAGGATATGTTTTACCGTGAGGACAAATATCATTTTGAGGAGCTACTGTAATTACTAATTTATTATCGGCAATTCCTTACTTAGGAACAATAATAGTTAATTGAATTTGAGGAGGATTTGCAGTTGATAATGCTACTTTAACTCGATTTTATACCTTTCACTTTTTATTACCATTTATTATTTTAATAATAGTAATAATTCATTTATTATTTTTACATCAAACAGGATCAAATAATCCTTTAGGATTAAATAGAAACTTAGATAAAATTCCTTTCCATCCATTTTTTACTTATAAAGATTTAATTGGATTTATCTTATTAATATTTTTTTTAATTATATTAACTTTAATTAATCCATATTTATTAGGAGATCCTGATAACTTTATTCCAGCTAATCCATTAGTTACTCCAATTCATATTCAACCTGAATGATACTTTTTATTTGCTTATGCAATTTTACGTTCTATTCCTAATAAATTAGGAGGAGTAATTGCACTAATTATATCTATTTTAATTTACACCATTCTTCCATTTACATTTAACAAAAAAATTAAAGGAATTCAATTTTATCCTTTAAATCAAATATTATTTTGAACTTTAACAATAATAATTATTTTATTAACATGAATTGGAGCTCAACCAGTAGAAGATCCATATATTATTACAGGTCAATTATTAACATTTTTTTACTTTTTATATTTTATTATTAACCCTTTATTAAATTTTTATTGAGATAATTTATTATTTAACTAATTAATGAGCTTGTAAAAGCATTTGTTTTGAAAACTTAAGAAAGAATATTAATTCTATTAATTTATACTAAAAATAATATAATTTTAATATTAAAATAATAAAATTTTTAATCCTATATATATTATTAAAAAATTTAAAGAAACTGGTAAATAAATTTTTCATGATAAATATATTAATTTATCATAACGATAACGAGGTAAAGTTCCACGAACTCAAATAAAAACAAAAGAAATTAATACTAATTTCATATAAAAAAATAAACTCATATTATAACCACCTAAATAAATTAATACATATAATATACTTATAAATAAAATTCTAGAATACTCAGCTAAAAAAATTAAAGCAAATCCTCCTCTTCTATATTCAACATTAAACCCTGAAACTAATTCTCTTTCACCTTCAGCAAAATCATAAGGAGTTCGATTAGTTTCAGCTATTCTAGAAGATAATCAACATAAAGATAAAGGTATTATAATAAATAAAAATCAAATTAAACTTTGATATTCTATAAATTTAATTAAATTAAAATCTATAATTAAAATAATACTAGATATAAAAATTAAAGCTAAACTAACTTCATATGAAATTGTTTGAGCTACTGAACGTAAACCCCCTAATAAAGCATAATTAGAATTCGAAGATCATCCAGCAATTATAACAGTATAAACTCTTATTCTAGTACAACAAAAAAAAAATAAAATACCTAAATTAAATCTAATCAAATTAAAATAATATGGAATTAATATTCAAATTATTAATGAAATAATAAATCTAATTACAGGAGAAAAATAATAAGAAACATAATTTGAATATATTGGAAATGTTTGCTCTTTAGAAAATAATTTAATACCATCAGAAAAAGGTTGCAATAATCCTATTAAACCAACTTTATTAGGACCTTTACGAATTTGAATATAACCTAAAACTTTACGTTCTATTATAGTTAGAAATGCAACACCAATTAATACTCCTAAAATTAAAATTATTAAACCAATAATAATTAATATAAAATCATTTATAAACATATACTATTTATATAATAAATATTATATATTAATGAATTCTAAAATCACTACACTTTTCTGTCAAAATAGTTTAATATATTCATATTTATTAACTATTTAAATATTAATAATATTCAATATATATATATATATATATATATATATATATATATATAAATATAATTTAATTAAAATATTTGATCCTTTCGTACTAAAATATTTTTAATTTTAAAAGATAGAAACCAACCTGGCTTACACCGGTTTGAACTCAGATCATGTAAGATTTTAATGATCGAACAGATCAAAAATTTTAAACTTTTGCATTTAAATTTTATCTTAATCCAACATCGAGGTCGCAAACTCTTATTTTTATATGAACTAAAAAAAAAAATTACGCTGTTATCCCTAAGGTAATTTTTTCTAATAATCAATAAAATTGGATCAAATATTCACTTATTTATGTTTATATATTAAATAAAAAAGTTAAATTTATTTTTTTATCACCCCAATAAATTAAACATAAATATATATAAATTTTAATATAATAAATAATTTAATAATATAAATATTTATAAAACTCTATAGGGTCTTCTCGTCTTTTTAAAATATTTTAACTTTTTAAATAAAAAATTAAATTCTATAAAATAATTAAGAGACAGTATATATTTCATTCAATCTTTCATACAAGTCACCAATCAAGAGACTAATTATTATGCTACCTTTGTACAGTCAAAATACTGCAGCCCTTTAATAAATTATCAGTGGGCAGATTAGACTTTAAATTAAAACAAAAAGACATGTTTTTGATAAACAAGTGAATATAATATTTTGCCGAATTCCTTTTAATTAATTAATTAAAATAATTATTAATTTTAAATTTTAATATTTTTATATACTAATTTTATCATTATTACTAATTTTTTAATATTAAAAAATATTTTTTTATATAAATTTAAATTTTTTTTAAATTTTTATTATATTAAAATTATTTATAATAAATTAAAATTTATTAACAATATAAATTATAAAATTTTCTATAAAAATATAATAAATTATAAAACTTTAATTTAAAGCTTATCCCTTAAAATATAAAATTTAATCTTTAAAATAATTTATTATTTAATTAATTTAAATTTAATAAATTTAAAATTAAATTTTTTTCTAAAAAAACTAGATATATTTAAAAACGATTAACATTTCATTTCAAAATAATTATTAAAAATATTTATACCACAATAACTTTTTTAATTATTTAACTCTTTTAAATTCGAGAAATTAATAATTTTTAAAAATTTTTAATAAACTCTGATACACAAGATACATTAAATAAAAATTACTTTTTAATTATTTAATTTTCAATTATTTCAAAATTCTTTCACAATACTAATAAACTATAAAAATAATAATTTTTTCTTTATATAATACTTTAACCCCTATTAAAATAATTATATTCTATAAAATTACTTTTATTATTTTTTTTTATTTAATTTATCCCCTCAAATTAATTAATTTTATTAATATCTTTTCAATGTAAATGAAATACTTATTTTAAGCTTTAATTTGTTCTTTCTAGAAACACTTTCCAGTACTTCTACTTTGTTACGACTTATTTCAACTTATCAATGAAAGCGACGGGCAATATGTACATATTTTAATATAAAATCATTATATAAAATTATATATAATTACATTTAAATCCATTTTCATTTAATTATTAAAAATTAAAATTCATTTAAATAAATTTATTGTAATCCATTATATTCTTAATTATAATCTGCATCTTGATTTGATTTAAATTTTTTAATAATTTTTAAATATTATAATTTTTATAAAATATTTTTTTAACAACGATATACAAAATATTAAATTAAGTAAATTTATTCGTGGATTATCAATTAATAAACAGATTCCTCTAAATAAACTAAAATACCGCCAAAATATTTAAGTTTCAATAAATAATTATATACTATTTTAGTATTAAAATTTAAATTTTAAATAATAGGGTATCTAATCCTAGTTTATTATTAAAATTTATTAAATCATAATTTATAATTAATATTAAATTTAAATTAAAATTTCACCTAATAATTTAAAATTTCTATTATATTATTAATTTATTTATTAATAACTAATAAAATTTAATTTATTTTTTGTATAACCGCAACTGCTGGCACAAAATTTGTTAATAATTTTAATATTACTAAATCTTAATTTCTTAAATTTTTAATATTAATTACTACTAATAAAATTATTTTTTAAATAATTAATTATAAACACTAAAATTTATATGTAAAATAAATTTAAAATAAAATATTTTAAATATATAAATTTATTTATATATTTAAAATATAATATAGATTTTTTTTTTTTTTTTTATATATTTATATATTTAAAATAATGTTAATATTAAATATTTAATTTATTAATATAATAATAATAATAATTATTAAATTTTTAATATTTCTTTTTTATTTATTTTATAATATTCATATTAAATACATAATTATCATTAAGCAATTAATATTCATTAAAATAATTAAAATATTAATATAATTTATATATATATATATATATATAATTATTTAATTTATTAATAATAAGACCATTTCTAATAATTTTTCATATAAATATAAATATTAAAAA